CTAAAAATTAGGGGCATATTGAAAAGAAACAAAAGGGGATATATTATTACTAATTTAGTAATAATATATCCCCTTTTGTTTCTTTTTACAGCTTAATAAAATACCCTACGATGAAATACCTTAATAATGGTTTGTCTTTAATATAACTAAAAATAGTATGGAGTGGATGCCTTGGAAGAAAAATGTAGGCGTGAATAATCACGAAAGTGTTGGCACGAGGTAAGCCTGTGACGCCAACCATCCTAATATGGTAAACCAGGGCTATAAAGCCCACTGCTTAGGCAGTATCAAGGGGAAGTGAAACATCTCAGTACCCTGTAGACCAAATCAACCGAGATATCGTAAGTAGTGGTGAGCGAAAGCGATAAAAAGGCAAAACGAAAATATTAAAAGGGAGTGAAGCTTACGACGCCATAGAAGGTATTAGTCCTGTAGTAACCTTTTTTTTCGTATAAGTAAGACAAGGCAAGTTTACCTCGTCTGAATATTGGGGGACCACCCTCAAAGCCTAAAGTTATTTTTCTTACCGATAGTGAACAAGTACCGTGAGGGAAAGGTGAAAAAGTAGTTTCGACGGTGAAAAGATCCTGAAACTCCATATTTGAGTCGAAGCTTTATTTAAGCAACGGCATACCTTTTGTATAATGGGCAAGTGAATCTTAATAAAGGGCAAGCTTAAGCTAGTAAAAGTGAAGGCGAAGAGAAATCGAGTCCTATGTGGCGATCTAAAGTCCTTTGTTAAGTACCCGAAACCGGCTGATCTAAGCTTGAGCAGGCTGATATCGTAGTGGCAACACTCTTTGGAGGGCCGAACCCGTGTATGTGGCAAAATACTGGGATGACTTGAGTTTAGGGGTGAAAGGCCAATCAAAGTCGGTGATAGCTGGATTTCTGCGAAATCTATTTAAGTAGAGCGTTTTAAAATAGAAATTCTGGGGTAGAGCACTGTGTAAGGAAGGGGGGGATTATCTCTTACTGAACTTTAGCAAACTCCGAATACAGAATGATTTATTTAAGGCAGACAGAGTATGTATGCAAAGATTCATACTCAAAAGGGAAACAGCCCAGACTGTAGGTTAAGGTCCATAAAATAGTTTCAGTGGTAAAGGTGGTTTCTTTTCTGAGACCGTCAGGAGGTAGGCTTGGAAGCAGCCATTCTTTTAAGACAGCGTAACAGCTCACTGACCTAGATTAGAAATCCCGTCAATTTTGAGGGCTTAAAACTATTACCGAAACCTCAGACAAAATTATAATTTTGTGGTAGCAGAACTTTCCGTAAGTTGTTAAAGCTTTAGCGTAAGCTAATGTGAAGATATCGGAAGAGAGAATACTTGCATGAGTAGCATAAAACAATGTAATTAAAGCATTGTGGCCGTAAGTCCAAGGTTTACGATCCTAAGTAAATCTAGGTCGTAAGAGTTTAAAAACCTCATAATAAAACGGTCCCTAAGCTAGCAAGCCAAGGCTTGTAGTAATGGGTAAGATTAAACTGTTAAAAGTTGTTGACGAAGAATTCAGCTTATTTTTAAATTTTGTTAAGGGTAAGTTATTTTTTCCAAGAAAAAGACACTTTATTAAATAACCGTACCTTAAACCACCACAGGTGGACAGGTGGAGCACACTAAGGCCTTGAGATAACCCTGTTGAAGGAACTCGGCAAAATGACTCTGTAACTTCGGGATAAGGAGTAAAGATATGTAGCGTAAGCTATTATCTTTGGCACAAAATCGGGGGTGGCGACTGTTTATTAAAAACACAGGTCTCTGCTAACTCGCAAGAGGATGTATAGGGACTGACACCTGCCCGGTGCCGGTAGGTAAAGCTTTAATGTCTACGCATTGAAGTCAAACCCCGGTAAACGGCGGCTGTAACTATGACGGTCCTAAGGTAGCGAAATTCCTTGTCGGGTAAGTTCCGACCCGCATGAATGGTGTAACGACTTCCCCGCTGTCTCCAACAGGGACTCAGTGAAATTACAAAGGTCGTGAAGATGCGACCATCCTACAGCTGGACGGAAAGACCCCGTGCACCTTTACTATAAGCAAATATTGTAATTCAAAGACTCAAGTGTAGAATAGGTGGGAGCTTATGACTTTTTTTCGCAAGGGATTAACGAGGCAACAGTGAAATACCACCCTGAAATCTTTTGTATTACTAACTAAGGGACAGTGTTTGCTGGGTAGTTTGACTGGGGCGGTCGCCTCCTAAAGAGTAACGGAGGCATACAAAGGTAGGCTCATCTCCTTATAAGGGGAATAGAGTATAATGGCATAAGCCTGCTTGACTGTAAGAAAGACATTTCGATCAGGGACGTAAGTCGGTCATAGTGATCCGGTGGTTCTTTGTGGAAAGGCCATCGCGCAATGGATAAAAGGTACGCCGGGGATAACAGGCTAATGATCCTCTAGAGACCCTATCGACGGGTTCGTTTGGCACCTCGATGTCGACTCATCACATCCTGGAGCTGGAAAAGGTTCCAAGGGTTCGGCTGTTCGCCGACGAAAGTGGTACGTGAGTTGGGTTTAGAACGTCGTGAGACAGTTTGGTCCCTATCTTCTGTAGGTGTTTGAAAATTCCGAGGACTAGACCTTAGTACGAGAGGACCGGGAAAACTCGATCCCTGGTGTTCCGGTTGTTCCCACAGGGGCAACGCCGGGTAGCTACATCGAGAAGAGATAATCGATCATTAGGCGAGAAACTCTCCTCAAGTAAAGTTTTCAAAAGGTAGTGGAAGATTACCACTTAGATAGGCGGGGGGTGTAAGAGCTGCAAAGTTTTCAGCTGACCTGTACTAATACCTTAAGTTTTTTATTTTGTTCTTGTTTGTTTGGGTGTATAGCTCAGTTGGTTAGAGTGGTGGACTTTTAATCCGAGGGTCTTGGGTTCAACTCCCAATATGCCCAAGGGTATTTTATTAAGCTGTAAAAAGCAACAAAAGGGGATATATTATTACTAAATTAGTAATAATATATCCCCTTTTGTTGCTTGACAATATGCCCCTAATTTTTAGTAATTTTTTATCAATTTACCTTTTATTTATATGGGTATTTTTTTTATTTTTCAGTAAATTTTAATTTTATTATTCAGTAATTTTTAATAAAAAAAAAAATTTTTAAGAAAAAGTAACTCAGTGGTAGAGTGTCGGTTTGTCGTACCGAAGGTCGCGGGTTCAAATCCCGTCTTTTTCGTTATTTAATCCACAATAATTGATGGGGGGTATAACTCAATTGGTAGAGTGTACGCTTTGCAAGCGTGAAGTTAAGAGTTCAAGTCTCTTTACCTCCATCTATAGGCCTAACCAGGCACCTTAAATAAGCCTTTTATCAATAAAAATATGTAAGGGAGCATAACTCAGCGGTAGAGTGTATGCCTTACAAGCATGAAGTCGGGAGTTCAATACTCTCTGCTCCCATTATATATTTAAAAATATATGAGAATATAATAAGAGTTTCGTTGTTTCTTTTTATATTTTATTCAAAAATGTTAGTTCAAGCTGCTAAACTTTTGGGTGCTGGTCTAGCGACTATTGGTTTAGCTGGAGCAGGTGTGGGTATTGGAACTGTATTTGGTGCTTTAGTTTTAGGTACCGCACGTAATCCTTCCCTGAAAGACGAGTTATTCAGAATTGCAATTTTAGGTTTCGCTCTAACTGAAGCGATTGCTTTATTTGCTTTAATGATGGCTTTTTTGATCCTATTCGCTCTGTAAAATAAATTTATCAGTTCAGTAATAAAAAAAATAATGTTTTAGAGAAAAATTAAAAGAGGCGGTGTAGTTCAGTGGTTAGAATGTTGGAATCATATCCCAAATGTCGGGGGTTCAAATCCCTTCCCCGCTTCTTTTTGGGCGACTTTGGTGGAATTGGTAGACACGTCAGACTTAAAATCTGTTTCTATTTAAAGAGTATCGGTTCAAGTCCGATAAGTCGTAATCAGGTTGGCGAGTGTAACTCAGTTGGTTAGAGTGTCAGTTTGTGGCTCTGGAAGACGGGGGTTCAAATCCCCTCGCCCGCCCATTTACTATTATTGATTTATTATACGTTTGTTTAAGCCTCACCAGCCGCCTTAAAACCTCTTTAGGTGTCTTTATACCTGAAGACTCTACAACCCCCCTTAAAGGGCTTATTTAAGGGGTCTGGTGAGGTTTATAGAATGATACAAAAACTACAAAAAAAAATATATATATTATTGTGTGAGGCTAGATAGTATAATGGTTTAATGCGTTGGGTTGCAAACCCAGAAATGAGGGTTCAAATCTCTCTCCGGCCTTCTTTCTTCAATAGCTCAGTTGGTAGAGCATGTGGCTGTTAACCACAAAGCCGTTGGTTCAAGTCCGACTTGGAGAGAAGTTTTTTTAAATAATATAAGGAATAATATAAGTTTGGGTAGCTCAATTGGTAGAGTGAAGGACTGAAAATCCTTAGGTTGTCGGTTCAAGCCCGATCTCAAACAAAAGTAATGCTTTCAAAAATATTTAATAGATTACGTAATGGGTATATGGCGTATCATTCCGAAGTTTCTTTTAAAGAAGTGACTTTTTGCACTAAAATTTTAGATATTTTATGGAAAGAAAATTTCATTCGTGGGTATAAAAAAACAGATAAAGGTATAATTACAGTTTTTTTAAAATATCATGATGGTTCACCGGTATGTAACCAATTAGTGGTGCTTTCTAGGCCTAACAATCGTCTTCATTTATCTTTATTAGATCTTTCTCGTATATCGGACGATTTTGGTATTCTAATCGTATCAACGCCCAAAGGTATTATGACATCAAAAAGCGCTATAAAAAAGGGAGAAGGTGGAGAAGTTTTAGCATATGTAAGATGACAGTTCCAGTGTTTCGTATACCTATAGGGGTTGAGTGTTCAAGCAACAAAGGTAAAGTTTGTGTTTCAGGCCTTAAAGGTACAGTTAGTTTTAATTCTGTTAGCAATCTTTATCGCAAAGGTAATTTAGTTATTTTTTTACCATATTTAACACCTTATTATAGTTCTATTTTTAAACAAGCAATTCAAGGTGTAGTTTTTGGATATAGTTTAGAATTAAGTCTTAAAGGTATAGGTTACAGGGTACGTGAAGAAAAAAGAAAACTTTTTTTTTCTTTAGGTTATAGTAAACCTGTAATATTAGATATTCCTAAAGATATTTCAATAAAATTTAATAAAAAAAGTTTTCTTTTGAATTCTGCTAATTTTGGTGTATTGCAAAATTTTGCGACTACTATAAGAAGATATCGATTTCCAGATTCTTATAAAGGAGCAGGAGTTCTTTATGCTGAAGAAAAAATAGTGTGTAAAGAGGGTAAAAAAACTTAATGTTAAACAAAAAAGATGCACGTCTTCTTTTTTTATTTATTAGATATTCTGGTTATTTAGTTCCGCGTCCTTTAAATGATTACGTTAAAATTTCAAAAACAATGCATCCTTTTCTTGTAGGTAAGAGGGATATCTATTATTTTTATGAGCTTGAAAAAAGTTTATATGGTATTCGTGCGACCTTGGAAGTTTTTAAAAATATAGTAGCTAATGAGGGAAAAATTTTATTTATTAGTGATTCACTACCATTGCAATCTTGTTTTTCACGTGATCCAAATATAGATTGTATAAAATGGAAAAGAGGTTCTATATTAAAATCAAAAAATGCAGATTTAGTATTTTTAAGTAATATAAATAAAGAAAATATGGTGGAAGCTCATCGAAAATGCTTATTACTTGTAGGTTTAGGTAGTCCTACTATGAGTAAAATAGCCTATCCCTTTAATTTAAATTTGGATTCTTCTTTTTTATCTGATTGGTTTTTTGGGGCTATTTATACAAGTTATGTTCAAGGGAAGCGGCTATCGAATAAATCGAAAAATAAAAATAAAAATTTGAGTCTTTTAGGTAAAGGTCAATTAAAAATAAATAAAAATGAGATTTAAAAAAAGGTATAAGTCTTGTTTATGGTCTAGAACAAATATTTGGGGAAATCTTTTATCAAAAGAAAAGACTTTTCTTCGCCCTAAGTGGGATACTATAATATCTATTTTAAGAAGTCAAAGACGTCGTCATCGTCCTCTTGGAAAACCTAAGAGATATCGTCATCCAATATGCCATGATTATAAATACCTTAGCCCTCGTTTGCGATCAAATCAAGTTTTTAAATATAATCGTAGAGGGTATCGTAACACTTTATCGCTTTTATTTTGCATTAGGCGTTTTTATGGTGATTTAAGTCATAAGTCTTTTAAAAAGTTTTGTCGTCCGTTCTTTAAGTTTAAAGATCCTTCTTTAAAATTATTAGGTGCACTTGAGGGACGTTTAGATATGTGTTTATATAGATTAGGTTTTTTTCATTCAATATACTATAGTGGCCAAGCAATTCTTCATAATAAAGTCTTAGTAAATGGTAAAAAAATAGGTTACGGTGGATTTGTTCTTCAAAAAGGGGATTATGTAGAATTTTGTCCTACACAACGTGAAGCTATTAGAGCAAGGCTTGTAGCACGTTATAAACGCTTTCGGTCAAAGCGTGCACGTAGAGATCGAAAGCGTTTATCGCATGGTCATAAATTAATGCTTCATCTTCCACCAACTCCTAAATATATTCAAACAGATTATTCGAATTTAAGTTTTATAGTTTCTTCTGAAGTATATGTTCCGGTTGTATTTCCTTTTAGAGCCAATATAGACGAAGCAGTTTGGGCTTCTAAATATGGTTATTTATAAAATCATAAAAAAATGTGGATAAATTTTCTAAGTCTCATAATAAATATTCTTGATATTGTTATTCCTTTATTGGTAGCGGTTGCCTATTTTACTCTAACGGAGCGAAAAATTATGGGTGGTATTCAAAGGCGTAAAGGACCAAATGTTATTGGTTATATGGGGTTACTCCAGCCTTTGGCGGATGGTCTTAAGCTTTTTGTTAAAGAGCTCGTTTTGCCAACTAATGCAAATATGGTTCTCTTTATATTAGCTCCTCTTTGTACTTTTATTTTAAGCCTAATTATTTGGGCAGTTATTCCTTTTAGTTTTGGTAATGTTATAGCAGATGTTCAGCTTGGAGTTTTGTATTTTTTATCTGTGTCTTCTCTAGGTGTATATGGTGTTTTAATATCAGGGTGGTCTAGTAATTCTAAATATGCTTTTTTAGGAGCTTTACGTTCTGCTGCTCAAATGGTTTCTTATGAAATTTCAATGGGGATTAGTTTACTTAATGTTTGTTTATGTGTAGGTACTTTAAATTTAACAGAGATAGTGCTTGCTCAATCAAATATTTGGCTTGTATTTCCTCTTTTACCTGTAAGTATAATGTTTTTTATAGGTTGTCTTGCAGAAACAAATCGACATCCCTTCGATTTACCTGAGGCAGAAGCTGAGTTAGTTTCAGGTTATAATGTGGAGTATTCTGCAATGGGGTTTGCTTTATTTTTTTTAGGAGAATACGCTAATATGCTAGTTATGGGAGCTTTAGCTTCTATATGCTTCTTAGGTGGTTGGTTATCTCCATTTGGTATAGGTATTTTACCAAATGAAATTTGGTTTGGTTTAAAAATATGTTTTTTTGTTATCTTATTCATTGTAATACGTGCTATTTTACCTCGTTATAGGTATGATCAATTAATGAAGTTAGGTTGGAAGTGTTTTTTACCTCTTTCTTTAGGTTTATTTTTTCTTTCTTTGGGAATTCTTGTAGGATTTGATTGGTTACCAAATTAATGACCAAAATTGTTTTTTTATATTCTTTATAAAAGGCCCAAAATATTATTTGCATTTCAAAAATAAAAATTAAGGGTAATCCTATAAAGGTTTGACTTAGTAAATCAGGTGGTGTTATAAAAGCAGCTAAAAAAAAAAATAGTATATAAGCTATACTTCTGTATTTTATTAATAAATTTTTATTTGTATATTTTTGAAATAAACTTAATCCAAGTATACAAGGGAAGCTACAAACTAAAATTTTATTTATTTGTTGTATATGGTTTAAATATTCATTAAGTTTGGGTTCAAAGGTTAAATGTATAGGTGTAAAATTTTGAGAGTATGTTGTAAAAACTTCCCATAATATTTTAATAATTATAGGGAATATAAGTATATATAAAGATATATAAAAACAGATTGCACCTGTGAATAGATTAAAAATAATTTTGGTTTCATATTTATAAAGCCCTGGGCGTAAAAAAAAATAAGTTTGTAATATAATTAAAATAATACTTAAATTTAAGCTTATAAGAGTAGAAATTTCTACATAAGTAAAAAATATTTCAGTAAGTCCTGCACTTACAAAATGAGATAAACCTTGGGGTAGTATTAAAAAAATCAATCCTTGTTTATATTTGTATGTTGTGATAAAAATTAATAATGTCCCTAGAGCTGTATAAGCTAAGCGATAATTAATTTCTTGTATATAATAAATGGATAGTCGTAATTTTTGCATCTAAAAAGGTTTAAGAAAGATAGTTCAATAGGTAGAACTTTGGTCTCCAAAGCCAAGGGTTAAGGGTTCAAATCCCTTTCTTTCTGTTGTTATTATTGACTTAAAAATTTAATAGGGATTTGTGAAGCTTTAATCATAATCGAATAAATTGTGTTTTATACTAGACATATTTATTGTTTGGTTTCAACCATCTCTTAAATAAGCCTCATTAAGGCTTTTAAAAGCTTTAAAGGTATATTTATAGTTGAAGACTCTACAACCCCCTTAAAACTCCTCTAAGAGAGGTTTGGTGGGAGCTTTGATAGTCAGATGATAAGTGCATCGAGTTTAAAGCAAATAAAAATAATAAAATAAGTTTAAATGCGAGTTAGTTTTTTACAATTTTTAGTTTTAGTTATTCTTGGTCTTCTTTTTTTTGCTGATTTTCCTCAGCTTGCTAAAATAATTAAAAAAAAGATTAAGTCTTATAAAGAAGGTTAATAGGTGTGTTTTATACTAGACATATTTATTGTTTGGTTTCAACCATCTCTTAAATAAGCCTCATTAAGGCTTTTAAAAGCTTTAATGAGGCTTATTTATATTTGAAGACTCTACAACCCCCCTTAAAACTCCTCTAAGAGAGGTTCGGTGGGAGCTTTGATAGTCCATTGAGTTTTATTTTTATCTCGGTTCGTAGTTTAATTGGTAAAACATAGTTCTCATGAAGCTACCAATGTAGGTTCAACTCCTGCCGAACCGATTTGTTAAACTGGAGTCTAGCCAAGTTGGTAAGGCGCCCGTTTTTGGTGCGGGGATCGCAGGTTCGAGTCCTTCGACTCCATTAGCCAAGGTGGTGGAATTGGTATACACGCTGGGTTTAGGTTCCAGTCTTTAATAGGATAGGGGTTCAACTCCCCTCTTTGGTAGATAATGTCAAGGTTGAATCTTAATAAATGGTTTAAAAAATGTAAAGGTAAAAAGACAACAAAGGTCAAAAGTGTAGGACTTCGGGGTTGTCCTCAAAAACGAGGAGTATGTTTAAAGGTATTTGTTTGCTCACCAAAAAAGCCTAATTCAGCACGTCGTAAGGTTGTTAAAGTTCGTTTATCAAATAAGGTAAAATTAACAGCTTATATTCCTGGGCAAGTGCATAGGCTTCAGGAGCATTCCCAAGTTTTAGTTCGGGGTGGTCGTGTACCGGATTTGCCGGGTGTTAAGTATCGCTTAATACGTAATAAGCTGGATTTAGAAGGTCTATCTGGTCGTAAAACTTCTCGTTCTAAATATGGGACAAAAAAATTGGATCAAGGACGTTAGTGAAAAAGGATAAAAATAATTTAATAAATTCTGATAAAATTAAAAGTGATCCTCTTGTTACAAAAATGATTAGTCTTTTGATGCGTCATGGTAAAAGGTCCAAAGCTGAAAAAGTTTTAAGTAAAACTTTTTTATTTTTAGATAAAGATTATCCTGGTCAATCTATCGACATATTTTATACGGCTATTATTAATGCTAGACAAGATATAGCTGTACGTTTAAAACCAAAGTCAAAAAAAAAGACTCGTCGTAATAAACACTCTTATGATGTTTATATACCACGTGTTATTTTACCTATTTGTGGAATAAATTTAGGTATTAGGTCTATTTTAAAAGCAAGTCGTGAACGGTCTAAATTTTCTTTTTTACCTTTATGGGAAAGTTTAAGCCAAGAGTTATTTGAGGCATCTCAAAATAAAGGAAAAGTTATTGAAAATAGATTTAAGGTTAACAGCTTAGCAGTTTCTAATAAAGGTAAAGTGCGTTTTAGTATCCGAGGTTAAATTTATAATTAAAAACATGGACTTTATTCATTTCTTTTTTGTCTCTACTATATTATTTATTATAGGCGTGGGGGGTGTTATTTTAAATAGAACAAATATTGTTGTTGTTCTTATGTCTTTAGAACTTGCTCTTCTTTCCGTAAGTCTAAATTTTATTATTTTTTCAACCTGTTTAGGCGATCTTACAGGACAAATTTTTGCTATTTTTATTTTAGTTATTGCTGCATGTGAGTCCTCAATAGGTTTAGCTATTATTTTAGTGTACTTTCGAGTTCGAGGAAGCATTCGTATTGATCAGGCTTCTTTATTAAAATCTTAAAGGGCTTCTATGGTGAAACTGGTAGACACGGCAGATTCAAAATCTTTTGTCTTTTGACGTGCTGGTTCGAATCCGGCTAGAAGTATTAAATATGATTCGAGCTCAAACTCTTCTTAAAGTTGTAGATAATTCAGGGGCTAAGTTAGTGAAATGCATTAAAGTAAAAAAAAAAGGAGGTAAAATGTGTGGTAATATAGGGGATGTTGTTCTTGTTGCAGTGCAGACACTTCGTCCCCGTTATGGTAGACGAGTTCGATTAAAAATGAATAAATCAGAGGTTCATCTTGGTGTTATTGTTCAAACACGGAGGCTTTATCGTAATAAAGCTGGGTTAGGACAAAGTTTTGGTTCTAATTCTGTAGCCCTTATAACACGACAGTCAAAGCCGCTTGGTACTAGAATATCTGCGGTTCTTCCATCACGGTTAAGAGCTTTAAAATGGACTAAATTAGCTGCAATGGCTAAAAGAATTATATAATGCATTCTTTTCAAAAACATTATTATGATATAGTTCAAAGAGATTTAATTCTTAGTGAAAATCTTTCAACGGTATCTATGCTATCTGCCCCCAAAAAAATTAGCCTTTGTTTAGGTGGAGATAGTACTAATGAGAGTTATGTTATTTCATCTCTGTCAGCTTTAAAAATTATTACGGGTCAAACACCTTATTTCACTCAACAAAAGCCTAGTAAACAAAAAAATATGATAACTAGGGAAGGAGTTGGTGGTAAACTAACAATGCGTGGACCTAAAATGTATGCTTTTTTATATAAACTTTTATTTGATGTTTTGCCCCATATAAAACAGTTTGAGGGTTTGCGAGTGCCTGCTCATAAAAATATCTATTGTTTTGTTTTAAAAGATATTTTTGCTTTTCAGGAATTGGTACCTTTATTTCCTTATTTTGAAGACTTAAGTTCTCTTCAATGTCAAATTCATTTTACAACAAAAACAAAGTATGAGGCACTTGTTTTGGGTAGTAGCCTACAAATTTGTTTTTTATCCAGTAAAAATTAGGAACGGCGGAAGTAACTCAATTGGTAGAGTGTAAGCTTGCCAAGCTTAAAGTTGAGGGTTCAAATCCCTTTTTTCGCTATTTTTATTTAGTCTTTTATTAAAAGTAAAAGAAGAGCTAAAAATTTTTTATTTAAATATGAATTAGTTATATTTGTGTTTTTTAAACTTATTATAGGGTACCATTTTTTGTTAATCGATAGGCCGATACAATCAATTTCTGATGGTATTTTTGTCAAATTTGCTTGTAAGTCTTCCAAATTATTATATATTATCATAATAAGAGGATAACCTATTGCAACCTTAGGGGGGGCTAAAAATAAAGGTATAGAATATAGGTTTGCATTTTGTTTGTGTAAAGATAATTTTATTTTTATAATTGTGGAGGTTTTTAAATTACTCCCATTAAAAAGGGCAAAAGTATGTTGTTTGGGTAAAAAAAACCTTTTTTTTCGTAAGTACCTTTTTCTAGGAGTAAACATTATAGTTGATAAATTTTAAGTTTCATTGGAAGTTTATTAGCTCCGGCTTGTAAAGCGGGAATACCTTGCTCAGCGTCTATACCATATAATAAAAATACGGTTTGTCCAGCAGATAAGGAAGCGACCCAGTGGTCTACTTTACCTTTACCCTTACCCATACGGGCTGCTGTAGCTTTACGGCTTATGGCAATATCTGGGAAAATTATAATTTCAAGTTTACCTTTACGGTTAACTTTACGCCTAATATTTTGACGTGCGGCTTCTATTTGCTTTCCATTTAAAAAAGAAGATTCCATAGCAACTAATGCGAAACAATTTAAATCTTGCAATTTGTGTGTTTTAGTTGAATTATTTGGCATTTGCCTAGGTTTGAAATATTTACGATATTTAGTTTTTTTAGGTTGCGTTAACATTATTATTTTTTAATAACAAATCCAAACTTTTAAACCAACGCTTCCGTAGGCTGTTTGAGTTTGGGCATATTCCGCTTCTATTTTTTTATCTATTTGACTTAATGGCATAGATCCCATTTGATATTTCCATATACGACTTCTTCCTTTAGCTTTGTGGGTAAATCTTCCTTTTATTTGTATTTTTAATCCTTGAAGTTCTTTATATGGTTCTAAAGCTTTAAAAGTTTGTTTAATATAATTTAAAAATTGATAATGTCTTTTTCTTTTTTGTCTGGAGCACATGTTTTGTTTTAAAAATCTTACAAGGCTTGCAGGACTTGCTTTTTTTTTTATTATTAGATAAATTAATTGCATACCATATCTAGCATAATCATATCTGGCTTGGTTAAAGCTCTTGTTAAAATAAACCAATTGTTTACGTGCAGATTTAGGTACTGAGCGTGTGTAAGTTTTTAATCTGTTAATTTTTAATATTACTTTTTTTGTTTTTGTAAAACGTTGAATTAATTGAGCAGCGTGGTTAAGTCTACAGGCTACTATAGTCCAGGATTCTTTTTTGATTGTTTTTTTATTTTCTTTGTATCGTCTGGAGATTAAACGTCTTTTTGACCTAAAGTGTAAATGTATAAGGTCAATTTCTATAAGGATTAACCCGAGCTGCCTATTTACTTGTATTTTATTTAAAAAATGTGTAGTTTTTAAACAACAAGATTCTATAAGCTTATGTATTGTTGATATTATAAAATAAGATCTTGCTTCATCCCAATAAGTAGAACCTTGGTATAGGTTATTTGTTGGGCGTAAAATAGTTGGATGAGCTTTTTGTGCCATTTATTTTTTTTTTTTTAATATAATTTTTTTTTTTTTTGGTATAAAAGTTTTTCGTGTTGTTACAAATTCTCCTAATTTATGCCCTACCATTTCAGGTTTAATTTTTCTGGTAATCATATCTTTACCGTTATATATATTAAGTTTTAATCCGATAGCGGCTGGATAAATTGTAGAACGTCTAGACCACGTAGGTTTCTTTTCATGGCCTGGTGTTAATCTTTTTAAAAGACTTTTATCTATAAAAGGGGTTTTCCAGTTAGATCTTGGCATTAGGTTTTGGTTGTACTCTAAAGCGTCGAGTAGGTTGTCCTTTTGTTGGTTTACCCCAGGGGGTGACAGATGGTCGTCCACCAGAAGTTTTACCTTCACCCCCGCCATGGGGGTGGTCTATAGGGTTCATAGCAACCCCGCGTACTATAGGCCTACGGCCAATCCATCTTGATTGACCGGCTTTTCTGAGTTTATTAAATCGGGAATTAGTATTACCAACAACACCATTAGTTGCCATTGTTTTTATATTAAACCATCGATATTGTCCAGATTTTAAACGTATTTTTGCTAAGCTTTTGGTTCTTTTAAGTATTAACCCACAGGCGCCGGGGGCTCTTAAAATTTTACCTTTTTCACCTGGAGATAAACTTAAATTATGTATTAGAGTTCCTGTCATAATTTGTCGTAAAGATTTACTATGGCCATTTTGAAAACCATTTTGTTTAGAATTTGATCTTATAATGTCACCTCTTTTTATATTACTGGGTGCTATTATATAATTGTTTCTTTCTGTATCTGGGTTAAAAATTCTAGCTAAAAAAGATGATCGATTTGGGTCATACTCCAAACCTACAACAATACCGTTCGTGTTTTTTCGTTTTAAATCTATTATTCTATATAATCTAGCGTGTCCTCCTCCTCTGTGCCAGGCCGTTATATGGCCTTTATGGTTTCGACCATTAGAAGAGTTCCAATATTTTGTTTGTGATTTTAGTGAATTAGGTATAAAAATTTGTTTATCTTGTTTCATAAAATATATTTAAAGATCTATCTATGCCTTATATTATCGGTACCTCTATTCCAGAAGAAAAAGTTTTAGTCCAGTCTATGTGTGATATTTATGGACTTGGCTTATCTCAATCTAAAAATTTATGCAAAAAAGCCGGGTTCGGTTCAGATGCCCGAGGTAGTGACGTTACTTTCCTTAAAGGGAAAGTTTTAGAAAATTTTGCCGAGGCCACCCTTCTTCCTTTTGGTGCAGATCTCCGTCGCTTCCAGAATGACAGGATTTATCATTTATGTAATATTTCAACTTATCGTGGATCACGGCATCGTAAAGGGTTGCCAGTTCGTGGCCAACGTACGCATACTAATGCTAAAAAACGACCTCTTTTAAAATTCAATGTTAAATAATCATTATAACTTAGCACAAAATTTAAACGAAAAAAAGGGTAATATTTATATAACAAGCACAAAAAAAAATATTTTTTGTACTTTGATGGATGTTGAAACTAAAAAAATAAAATTCAGTTGTTCTTTAAAAGTTCCCCAATACGAAAATGAATTTAATGAGCGGGAAAGTCCTCTTAAGCGTGGTCTTCTTTTAGGTGAAGTATTCGGTAATAAAGTAAAAGAATTAGGTTATATAGAGGTTTTCATTCATTTAGATTTCACCTTAAATAAGGCTCGTACGGGTATTGTAACAGAATTATCAAATAAACTAAAAATTAGGTCAATCCAAGTATTAAAATCTTATTCTCATAACGGATGTCGTCCTGCTAAAGTGCGTCGTAAAAAAATTCGTACGAAACCTAAAAGATAAAGAGTATATATATTTTTGAAGGGGTGACTGAGTGGTTTATAGTGGTAGATTGTAAATCTGTTGGTTTTCCATCGTAGGTTCGAATCCTATCTCCTTCTCATAAATTTTAATGAAAGATAAATTTAAAATAGTTCAACGGCATCCTTTTCATTTAGTTGATCCAAGCCCTTGGCCATTAGTGGCTGCTTTAGGGGGTTTAAGTTTAACATTTGGTGGAGTGCTTTTTATGCATAATTATGAAGGTGGAGGAGAATTGCTTTGTTTAGGAGTTTTTACAATTTTATATGTAATGTTTACTTGGTGGAGAGATATTATTCGTGAAGGTTTATTTGAGGGTCAACATACTCTTGCTGTGCAGCAAGGATTACGTATGGGAATGATTCTTTTTATTGTTTCTGAAGTAATGTTTTTTTTTGCGTTTTTTTGGGCTTTTTTTACTTCTTCTATTTCCCCTGTTTTTAATATTGGTGGTGTTTGGCCGCCTACAGATATTGTTGCGATTAGTCCTTGGGGGTTACCATTTTTAAATACTATATTACTTTTATCATCAGGTGCTAGTGTTACATGGGCTCATCATGCAATAGTAGGTGGGTTTAAAAAAGAGGCTATGCAAGCTTTAGGCCTTACTTTATTTTTTGCTGTTGCATTTACTTTTATGCAAGCTTTTGAGTATTCGGTTGCTCCTTTTAGTATGTCGGATGGGGTTTACGGTTCAGTTTTTTATATGGCTACTGGTTTCCATGGATTTCATGTCATTATAGGTACCATTTTTTTAGCCATTTGTACTATTAGATTATTTTTAGATCATTTTAGTCGTCAACACCATTTTGGATTTGAAGCTGCCGCTTGGTATTGGCATTTTGTAGATGTTGTTTGGTTATTTCTTTTTTTAACAATATATTGGTGGGGGTTTAATCTTACGCTTTAAATTTAGAGGGTTTGTTTTCAGTGTATTTATTGTTCACTAAAAGCCTATTAGAGGTGTTTTAAGGGGGGGGTTGTAGAGTATTCAGGTATAAAGACACTTGAAGAGGTTTTAAGTTTTTTTAAGGGGCTTAAAATGGATCCTAAAGATTTAATTATGAAAAAAGATTATTTTATGCTTTATAAACTTCTTTGTCGACTTCTCTTAAAAAAGAAGCAAAAAAGAGAGGAACTTCCAGAGTTTTTTATATATTTAAATAAGTTACAAACTCCATCATTACTTAGAAAATTAAACATAGAATTAAAAAAAACTTATATAAATAAAGATATTCAAAAATTAATTAAATCTGTTCAGTCTAGTCAACCTCTTACGATTTTAGAATTACAAAAAAAACTTTGTTTTTCCTATCCTAAAACAATTAATGTTTTATTTGATAATAATTTTGAAGAAGAAAGTTGTTTAACTAAAAAAAATCTTTTAATTTTTAAAAAGTTAAACAAAAGTTTTGATCAAAATTTTAATATTAGATATGCTAAGTAGCCCTTTAGAACAATTTCAAATACTTCCTTTATTTAGTTTTGGTATGAATCTATTTGATTTTACTATAACTAATGCAATGATATCAACATTTATTAGCTTATTTTTTTTTATTTTTTTATTTTATTGCTTATCTTTATATGGTTTAAGTTGTTTTCCAACTAGATGGCAATTAATTTTAGAAGGTTTATATACCACTACTGCAGGATTAATTTGGGACAGTGTAGGCCTACAAGGCCAAAAGTATTTTCCATTTTTGTTTGTAATTTTTAGTTCTATTTTAATATCAAATCTATCTGGACTTGTTCCATATTCTTTTACTATAACTAGTCATCTTATCCAAACAATGGTGTTAGCTCTCACAGTTTTTATTGGTGTAATAATTATTTGTGTATCTAAACACGGTTTTCACATGTTGAGCTTATTTCTTCCGGGTGGTACTTCTATAATATTAGCTTTTTTACTTATCCCTATTGAAATAGTTTCTTATATTTTTAAACCTCTTAGTCTTGCAGTGCGTCTATTTGCGAATATGATGGCAGGTCATACTTTGCTTAAAGTAATTGCAGGTTTTGCTTGGACGATGATGGGAAGTGGTGGATTGTTATTGGTAGCCCATATCATACCTTTAGGTGTTTTAGTAATTCTTTTTGGTCTTGAATTAGCAGTTGCTCTAATTCAAGCTTACGTATTTACAATTTTAAGTTGTATATATATAAATGATGCTATAGTTCTTCATTAAAGGTGGTATTTAATTTTGTTATTATAAAGTATTCCTTTAAAAGCATCTTTAGCTCAGTGGATAGAGCATCGGTCTTCTAAATCGTGGGTCATAGGTTCGAATCCTATAAGATGTTACGAATGAATTTGGCTTTAATATTTCAAAATGATATCGCGGCTTTTTTACCGGAGTTCTTTCTTGCATTTTCTATTTTAATTGTTTTATTGCATGGTAGTTTTTTAGGTGTAACAGCAGCTTCCTTATATACTTATCTTACACCAAGTATGGTTAGAGTGACTTCAGTCACTTTGTTTTTAGCATTATTATTAGTAATTAATAATCCTATTGAAGTACAAACTTTATGGAACGCTCTTTTTATTACTGATTATTTAAGTAATTGGGCTAAATTTATTGTTTTTGTAGGGCTTCTTTTTTGTGTTTCAGTAAGCGAGTCGTATATGTTTTTGGCTCGCTTTCGAGCATATGAATTTTTTGTTTTCATTCTTGGTATTGGTTTAAGCTTATGTTTGTTAATTTCATCATATGATCTTCTTTCTATTTATTTAAGTATGGAATTTTTATCTCTTATTTTTTATGTTTTAGCGGCTTGGAAAAAGGATTCATACTTTTCGGCTGAAGCAGGTCTAAAATATTTTATTCTTGGTTCGGTTGCCTCTATTTTTTTTTTGTTTGGTTCCTCTTTGATTTATTTCTCATTTGGTACAACAAATCTAGCTTCTTTAGCATTGCTAACGGAAAGTTTATCAGGTTTTTCACCTTTTAGTTATTTTGGTTTAATATGTGTAGGGTCTGCTTTGTTATTTAAATTAGGCGGTGCTCCTTATCATATGTGGATAGCTGATGTTTACGAGGGAGCTCCTACTTTAGTAAGTTTGATATTTGCTGTTGTTCCCAAAGTTGCTTTTTTCGTTGTAATTTTACGTCTTGCTTTTACGAGTTTTTGGTCTTTTTTTCCGCTTTTTTGGGAAAATTTTTTTTGTGTTTGTGGATTATTAAGCCTTTTTATTGGTTGTATTTGTGGGTTAGGGGAAACAAAATTGAAACGCCTTCTTGCCTTTAGTAGTATTGGGCATGTTGGGTTTTTATGTTTAGGACTTGCAAGCGGTAGTATGGAGGGGGTTTTTGCTGTATTATTTTATATTGTTATATATATGTTAACAGCAGCCTTTTTATGGGTTTATGTGTTGTATCTTGATTTAACAGCAAATAGTTCTTTGTTAACTTTTGCGGATGCTATAGGTTTAGTGCGTTCAAATCCTTTTTTAGGTTTTGGGGTTGTGTTAATGATATTTTCTTTGGCAGGGATACCGCCTTTTGGAGGATTTTTTGCGAAATTAAATATTTTTATTGGTCTTGTAGATTCCTCTTTTTTTATTGTAGCTATTTTTGCTGTTTTAACAAGTGTGATTTCGGCTTTTTATTATTTACGATTAATAAAGATTTTTTATTTTGAAAAAAATAATAATTGGTTTTTTTTTGCACCTTTAACTAAAGGAGGGTCTACTGTTTTAGTTATAAGTGGCTTAATTATTCTCTTTTTTGTGCTTAGTCCTAATTTTTTATATTTGCTAACGTATAAAATAGGTTTAAGCCTTATGGTTTAATATTAAAAGTAAAGAGTTTAGTGATGTCTTATAATATAAATAATATATATAGCACAGATCTCTCTTTTTCAGGGATTAAGTCATCTTTAAAAAATTTTTGTTCTAGGTGGTTATTTTCAACAAATCATAAGGATATCGGTACATTATATTTAATTTTTGGTGGGTTTTCTGGAGTTTTAGGGACTGCAATGTCTGTTCTTATTAGATTACAATTAGCAAGTCCTGGTAATCAATTTTTAGGAGGAAATCATCAATTATATAATGTTATTGTGACTGCTCATGCTTTTTTAATGATTTTTTTTATGGTTATGCCGGTTCTTATTGGCGGTTTTGGTAATTGGTTTGTACCTTTAATGATTGGTGCTCCAGATATGGCTTTTCCTCGTATGAATAATATTAGTTTCTGGCTATTGCCTCCGTCTCTAATACTGCTTTTAGCATCTTCTTTGGTCGAATCTGGAGCAGGTACGGGATGGACAGTATATCCACCATTAAGTGGTATTCAAGCTCATTCAGGCCCATCAGTAGATTTAGCTATATTTAGTCTTCATTTATCTGGTGCAGCATCTATTTTAGGTGCTATAAATTTTATTACTACTATTTTTAATATGCGAGCACCAGGTATGACAATGGATAGATTGCCTCTTTTTGTATGGTCTGTTTTAATAACAGCTTTTTTATTGTTATTGTCTCTTCCTGTTTTAGCAGGGGGCATTACAATGTTGTTAACAGATAGAAATTTTAATACTACTTTTTTCGACCCTGCGGGTGGTGGAGATCCTGTATTATATCAGCATTTATTTTGGTTTTTTGGTCATCCTGAGGTTTATATCCTTATTCTGCCTGGATTTGGTATTATTAGCCATATTCTTTCAACCTTTGCTAGAAAACCTGTATTTGGCTATCTAGGAATGGTTTATGCAATGTTATCTATAGGTATTCTTGGTTTTATTGTTTGGGCTCACCATATGTTTACGGTAGGTTTAGATATAGATACTAGAGCTTATTTCACGGCAGCCACTATGATTATTGCAGTACCTACTGGTATTAAAATTTTTAGTTGGATTGCTACGTTGTGGGGGGGTTCTATTCGATTGAAAACACCAATGTTGTTTTCAATTGGTTTTCTTTTTCTTTTTACAATTGGAGGATTAACTGGTGTTGTATTAGCTAATTCAGGGGTGGATATTGCTTTTCATGATACTTATTACGTGGTCGCTCACTTTCATTATGTCCTAAGTATGGGTGCTGCATTTACAATGTTTGCAGCATTTTATTTTTGGATTGGTAAAATGACTGGTTTAACTTATCCAGAAATCTTAGGTCAAATACATTTTTGGCTTATGTTTTTAGGTGTTAACTTGACTTTTTTTCCTATGCATTTTCTAGGACTAGCAGGTATGCCAAGACGTATACCAGATTATCCTGACGCTTATGCTGGTTGGAATGGAGTAGCTTCATTCGGTTCTATTTTATCTTCTATTGCATCATTGTTTTTCTTTTATGTTGTTTATGTTACCTTAACAAAAGGTTCTCTTGAAGAATCAAACCCTTGGGTAAAAGGCAGAGGTCTTGCTTTTCCTGCATTGCCTCGGGTATCCTCTTAAAAAGTTTAAAAGCTTTTAGTACAATATTATAATGGAGTTTCGTTGGGCGCGTAACTCAGGGGTAGAGTGTATGCCTGATAAGCGTAAAGCCAATCGTTCAATCCGATTCGTGCCCAATAAGTTACCACCTAAAAAGAATCATATTTATAAAGTCCTTTTCGTCTAAAGGTTAGGACGTTGCCTTTTCACGGCAAAGATACGGGTTCAATTCCCGTAAGGGATTTTTGTAAAAATTTTATAAATAAGTTTTATCAAAATCCAAACAATTTTTTTATAAAAAAAAAAAAATGTTTCCTTCATTGATTGTATATGCTAAAAGTCTTACAAGACTTTTGCCTGTTCAAACATTTCAAGTGTTTGGTCATGAGATTGTTATTAGTGTATCGAAAAGGTATTTGCTGGCCACATTAACTTTTTTACACCACCACAGTAATGGTAATTTTCAAATGCTTTCTTCTATTTCTGCAGTAGATTATCCTGAGAGAGAAGAACGTTTTGAAATTGTCTATGATTTACTTAGTGTTAGATCGAATTCTAGGCTTAGGATTAAAACTCATACAGATGAAATAAATCCTTTACCTTCTGTAGTAAGTTTATTTCCTGGTGCTAACTGGTGGGAACGTGAAATTTGGGATTTATTTGGGGTATTTTTTTCTAATCACCCCGATTTGCGTAGAATTCTTACAGATTATGGCTTTGAAGGACACCCCCTTAGAAAAGATTTTCCTTTAAGTGGTTATTTTGAATTACGTTATGATGAAGATCAAAGAGTTGTTGTTTGTGAATCTATTGAATTAAGTCAAGAGTTTCGTTCATTTAATTTTCATATTCCTTGGCAACAAAAATTTATATCAAACTAAATGTCAAGATTTAATTTAAATTCTATAGTTAGTTGGGTTGATTCCCATATTATTGATTATCCTACAGCAATGAACTTGAATTATAATTGGAGTTTTGGCTCATCTGCAGGGTTTTGTCTTATTATACAAATATTAAGCGGTGCTTTTTTAGCAATGCATTATGCAGGTGAAACTCATTATGCATTTTCAAGTGTGGAGCATATTATGCGTGATGTAAAAAGTGGGTGGTTAATTCGTTATATGCATGCGAATGGAGCTTCTTTTTTTTTTATTGTTGTTTATGCTCATATTTTTAGAGGCCTTTATTATGGTTCATATATGGAGCCTCGTCAACAATTATGGTGGTCTGGTGCTGTAATTTATGTTTTGATGATGGCAACTGCCTTTATAGGTTATGTTTTACCTTGGGGCCAAATGAGTTTTTGGGGTGCTACTGTTATTACAAGTCTATTTTCAATATTTCCTTTTATAGGGAAAGAAGTTGTTATGTGGCTTTGGGGAGGGTTTACAGTGGGTAATCCAACTCTTAATCGTTTTTTCAGTTTACATTATTTATTACCCTTTCTTATAGCGGGGTTAGTTTTTGTTCATTTAGGCTTATTACATAAAGATGGGTCTAATAATCCTTTAGGAATAAAAACAAAAACAGCAAATGTTAATTTTTACCCCTATATGTATGTAAAAGATTTAGTAGCTTTTTTTGTTCTTTTATCAGTATTATCTCTAGTTATTTTTTATTTCCCAAATAGTTTAGGTGATCCAGATAATTATTTAGAAGCAGATCCTTATGGTACACCTGCTCATATTGTGCCTGAATGGTATTTTTTACCCTTTTATGCTATTTTAAGAGTAATACCTAATAAAGTTGGAGGTATTCTTACAATGGGGGGTGCAATAGTAATTATTTTTTTATATCCTTTATTAAATACCTCTATCTTAAGAAGTGCTAATTTTCGTCCAATTTATGCCGTAATTTTTTGGCTTTTTTTAGCTGATTTTTTTTTATTAGCCTGGTCTGGTACTACCCCGGTTGATGATTATTTTACCACTATTGGAGCTGTTGTTTCAATAGGATATTTTGCTTTTTTTGTTTTTGGAGGTTTATTTGTTGGTTGGCTAGAGAAGATTCTTGCTTATAGGTCTTTTTTTTAAAAAATTTAATTAATGTCAATATCAGAGTTAATTTATTTTCTGTATAAAGGGATTCTCTTTATTTATTCTTTTTCCTATTTTTGGTGTAAACCAGTTTGTATTTTTGCGGATATGGATGCTTCGCATCCATGGCAAATAGGTTTTCAAGATCCTGCAACTCCTATAATGGAGGGTATTATTTATTTTAATGGTTTTTTAATGGGTTTTATGATATTTATCGCTTGTCTTGTTGGTTGGCTATTGTACAAATCTTTAAGTTTATTTGATGAGTCTGTTCATCTAAATTCTGTAGGGTTTACTCACTCAACATTGCTTGAGGTAGTTTGGACTATAGTACCTGCTTGTATTTTAATGGTTATCAGTATACCTTCATATAATTTATTATATTCAATGGATGAAGTTATTGACCCAAATCTTACTATAAAAGTAGTAGGACATCAGTGGTATTGGTCTTATGAATGCTCTGATTTTGAAATAACACCAAATTCAAATATAGAGCCTATTGGCTTTAATTATTCTAATTTAAAAGAATCGTTTTCTCTTATTGAAGAAAGTAGTGTAGAAACAGATTCTCCTGCTATACAATCTCAATTAAAAGGTTTTAAAGACTTTTTTAGCTATATGGATGATAAAGTTAATTTCGAAAATTTACCAGAAAGCGTATCTGAAAGAGTATCTGAACGTTTAGGTAAACTCAGGGTCATGCTTTTGATGAACGAATATCGTAAAGATTTTTATACTTCTTCGATATTAGTGGAGAGTTCGGCACCGAATGAAATGGCAAATATTTTAATAAATCTTAAAGAATTATTAAAAGAAAGTTCCCTTATTAAAGAGCAACAAGAGTTAGTTATTTCTATATTTAAAGCTTTTATACAAGATTTAAGACTTTGGGATGGTTCCGAGTTAGGAGGAAATAAAGAATTAATAAAAGCTATAAAAGCAAAATTTGATAATTTTTCATTTATAGAAAATGTTGAACCTCAACAAGAGAATGTTTCAAGTTTAAAAACAAATTCAGAGATAAGAGAAATTTCTTATAATCATGAAGGATTACAAAGGGAAATTTTACAAATTTGTTCAGATTTATTAAAAACTGTTAATAAGAGTCAGGCAAATTTTATAATAAATATTTTAGACCAATTTTTTAAATTTGCAATCATTGAAGAAATGGAAAGACTTAAAGAGATTACATCTGAAATAACTAATATAAAAGAAATTCTAGAACAGTCTGCTGACGAAAAAAGACCAATTATTAATTTTGATTCATACCTTATACCAGAAGAGGATTTAGTTATTCCAGAGCCTTTTGGTACTGCTAAAGCAGGTAAAGTCTTTCGTCTTCTTGAAGTAGATAATAGGCTGTTTGTTCCAACAAATATACATATTCGCTTGCTTATTACATCTGCGGACGTTCTACATTCGTGGGCTGTTCCAAGTTTAGGGGTTAAAGTAGATGCTTGCCCTGGTCGTTTAAATCAGGTATTTCTTTTTGTTAAGAGGGAAGGTGTTTTTTATGGTCAATGTAGTGAACTTTGTGGTGTTAACCATGGTTTTATGCCTATTGTAGTTGAAGCGGTTAACCCAGATAAATATCTTACTTGGGTCGGTAAAAGATTATGCTCTTAATTATTATTATTTTTTTTTTATCTCTAGGTATTGTTGGTTTAATTTTTATACCTAAAGATAAAAAATTGTTTATGAGGCAATATGCTCTTGGAATAACTTCATTCGTATTCGTTTTATCTCTTTTTTTATGGTTAGGCTTTGATCAATCTACACCTAAATTTCAGTATGTGGTTGATTGGTTATGGTTACCTATAGCGAATATTAATTTAGTTTTAGGTGTTGATGGGATATCTATTTTTTTTGTTATTTTAACTACTTTAATTTTTCCTATTTGTTTAATTGCTTCTTGGTCTTTTGATAAGGGAGATGTTAAAACTTATCTAATTAGTTTTTTAAGTATGGAGTTGGTATTACTTTTAGTTTTTACTAATTTAGATTTATTATTTTTTTATATCTTTTTTGAAGCTGTTTTGATTCCTATGTTTCTAGTTATTGGTATATACGGTTCAAGGCAAAGAAAAATAAGGGCTGCTTATATGTTTTTTCTTTATACCCTCTTTGGATCTTTATTTATGCTAATAGGTGTTATTTATATATATCTTTTCTCAGGAAGTACTAACTATGAAACTTTAGCAACCATTAGTTTTTCATCTTATGATCAAAAATGGCTTTGGTTAGCTTTTTTTGCATCATTTGCAGCCAAAGTTCCAATGCTTCCTGTACATATTTGGTTACCAGAAGCTCATGTAGAAGCTCCTACAGCTGGTTCTGTAATTTTAGCCGGAATATTATTAAAATTAGGTTCTTATGGATTTTTGCGGTTTTCTTTAGGCCTTTTTCCAGAGGCATCAGTTTATTTTACACCCTTTGTCTTTAGCTTAAGTTTATTAGGTATAGTTTATACATCTTTAACAGCAATACGTCAAACAGATTTAAAACGATTAATTGCTTATACTTCAGTAGCTCATATGAATCTAGTAATTATTGGATTATTTACTGGAACAGTTATTGGAATAGAAGCTGCTATATTACAAAGTTTAAGTCATGGTTTTGTCTCTTCTGCACTTTTTTTAATTATTGGTGTGCTTTACGATCGTTTTCATAGTAGAGTAATTAAGTATTATGGAGGATTGACACATACAATGCCAATTTTTATAATTATATTTCTTTTTTTTACTATGGCGAATCTTGGTTTACCTGGTACATCAAGTTTTGTAGGTGAATTTCTTTTATTAGTTTCGGCTTTTGAAGCAAATACTACTTCTTGTTTTTTTGCAGCAACTTCTATGATTTTAGGCGGGGGGTATTCTCTTTGGTTATTTAATCGTATAGCTTATGGAAATATTAAAGTAGCTAGTTTTGATTTAAGTTTGCGAGAATTTGTAGTATTTTTTCCTTTAGTGTTAGGTACTCTTTTTATGGGGATTTATCCAAATATATTTTTCTCTATAATGCACGCATCAGTGTCTAATTTAGTTTGGTTAGATTTGTGGATGTAAATTTTTAAGATGTTCTTTTATTCTAATGCGTAGGATATTGTTTTACAAAACAAAGGTAGGGGTTCAAATCCCTTAAAGAACTTTTAAATAAGCCTCATTAAGGCTCTTAAAACCTTAAAAGGTATATTTTACTTGAAGACTCTATAACCCCTTTTAAAACGCCTCTAAGAGAGGTTTGGTGTAGCTTTAACAAAGGTAAGATATGGAGGAGAAAAAGTTCTTTTAGTCTAATGAATAGTTTAGGATATTGTTTTATAGAACAGAGGTAAGGGTTCAAATCCCTTAAAGAATAAGATGTATTTAAATATAGTTTTTTTACCTCTTATTGGTTCTTTGATTGCAGGATTTTTTGGACGTTTCCTTGGAGGACGTGGTTCTGGTTTAATAACAATGTTTTGTGTTGGCCTTAGCTTTTTTTTAAGTGGGTTGGCTTTTTATGAGGTAGGATTTGGGGGAAGTTCTACCTACTTATATTTAATGCCTTGGTTAGAGTCTGATTCTTTTCATGTTGATTGGGCTTTTTGTTTTGATAGTTTAACTGTCGTTATGCTTGTTGTGGTTACTTTTATATCTACACTTGTACATTTATACTCTACAGAATATATGGGGGGTGATCCACATTTATCTCGTTTTATGAGTTATTTGTCATTATTTACATTTTTTATGTTAATTCTTGTAACGGCTGATAATTTTGTTCAAATGTTTGTTGGTTGGGAAGGAGTAGGTCTTTGTTCTTATTTATTAATTAATTTTTGGTTTACTCGTATTCAGGCCAATAAAGCAGCTATTAAAGCTATGTTAGTTAATAGGATAGGGGATTTTGGCTTAGCTCTTGGTATTTTTGGAATATTTATATGTTTTGGCGCTGTAGATTACTCTACTGTTTTTGCTTTAGCTCCTCAAATATCCTCTTTAACTCTTTCTTTTTTTAATGTGGAGTTTGACGCATTAAACTTAATAGGTATTCTTTTATTTATAGGTGCGGTAGGTAAATCAGCTCAACTTGGTTTACATACTTGGTTACCTGATGCAATGGAGGGACCGACACCAGTATCAGCTCTTATTCATGCTGCAACAATGGTTACGGCAGGTGTTTTTCTTCTAGCACGTTGTTCTCCCCTTTTAGAGTATTCCCCAAATGCCCTTTTTGTTATAAGCATTGTAGGAGGTATGACTGCTTTTTTTGCAGCAACTACTGCTTTAGTGCAGAATGATTTAAAGAGAGTTATTGCTTATTCTACATGTAGCCAATTAGGTTATATGGTATTTGCTTGTGGCTTATCAAATTACTCTGTAGCTGTATTTCATTTAGCAAACCATGCTTTTTTTAAAGCTCTCCTTTTTCTTGGGGCAGGTTCTGTAATACATGCTGTTGGAGACGAACAAGATATGCGAAAAATGGGGGGATTACGCCGATTATTACCTTTTACATACGCTACGATGCTTATTGGCTCCTTAGCTTTGATGGGTATGCCATTTCTTACGGGATTTTATTCAAAAGATGTAATACTTGAAGTAGGTTATGCTACATACTCTAATGTGTCACATTTTGCTTATTGGTTAGGTAGTTTTGCAGCATTTTGTACTGCTTTTTACTCAATAAGACTTTTAGCTTTATGTTTTTTATCAGAACCAAATGGGAGTAGAATAATAGTACTTTCAGCTTCTGAAGGTAGTTGGCCAATGGGAGTAGTTTTAGGAATATTAGCTATACCTAGTATCTTTATCGGATATTTTAGTCGTGATCTTTTTATTGGGCTAGGTAGTGATTTTTGGGGTAATGCTCTATTTTGTTTACCTAATAATTTAAGTATAATAGATGCTGAATTTATGTCGACAAGTACAAAAATACTTCCTCTTTGTTTTAGTATAATAGGGGCGGGACTTTCTTTTATTTTATATAAAGATTATAATCATAATTTATTTATGTTTAAAATTTCTTTAATAGGTCGTAAGTTTTATACTTTCTTTAATCGTAAATGGTTTTTTGATAAAGTCTATAATGATTTTATTAGTCAAAACATTTTAGACTTTGGATACCATTTTACTTATAAATCAATAGATGTTGGCCTTATTGAAAGTTTAGGCCCTTCTGGCCTTTCAAAGGTATTATTAGACCAAGTAAATAAATCGCGTATATGGCAGTCAGGTTATTTATACCATTATTTGGTTGTTATAGGATGGAGTAATCTTTTATTTGGTATCTTGTTTATATTTGGTTTTCCATTTTTACAAATACAAATATTATTAGTATTTATAGTTTTATGGTCAATCCTATAATTTTTATTCTTATTAGTATTCTTGCGATTGGTCTAGGACTCAAAGTTACAAGTACTCAAAATCCAGTATATAGTGGATTATATCTTGTATTACTTTTTTTTTTAGGTTCTATAATTGCCTTTTTATTAGGTCTTGAATTTATTGCTTTACTTTTTCTTTTGGTTTATGCTGGAGCAATTGCTGTGCTGGTTTTATTTGTTGTTATGATGCTAGATGTAAAAGCTATAGAAACTCCCAGGTCATCAAAAAAAAAACGAATTGTGTTTTTTTTAGTTTTTGTTAGTTTAATTTTTATAAGTTTTAATGAAGAATTTCAAAATTTAATTAAATTATTTTTAACAAATTGTGTAGGCTCGTTAGTTCTTTTTTCTAATTATGATTATAAAGAAAGTATTGAATCCTTTTATGTGTCAAACAAATTGTGGTTTATAGAATTTGATTCTTTTAGTGCTTTAAATGATTTAAGTTATTTACTTTATTCTACTTATGCAATATTATTAATAATTGCTGGTATTATTCTTTTAATAGCCATGGTAGGTGCTATTAGCTTAACATTACAAAACTCCTGTCCTGAATCTTTATATCGTCAATTAGGTCGAGAATCCACAAATGCTGTTTTTTCAATAAAAGAAAAATCTTCTTTTCAACGAGTGGATTTAGAAATATCTAGTTGAGCATGCTTACTATATCTATAAATGATCTTATGATTTGGGTTAAAAAGGGTTCTACTGTTATACAAGCATGTCAAGCCGCAGGAGCACAAGTACCCAGATTTTGTTATCATGATAAGCTTTTTATTGCAGGTAACTGTCGTATGTGTCTTGTTGAAGTTACTCGTTCGCCAAAACCTCAAGCTTCTTGTGCTTTGCCTTTTTTGCCTAATTTAAGAATTTTTACAAATACAGCTCTTGTTCGTAAAGCTCAAGAGTCCGTGATGGAATTATTACTTTTACATCATCCTTTAGATTGTCCGGTTTGTGACCAGGGCGGGGAGTGTGAATTACAAGAGCAAAGTTTTAATTTTGGGTCGGATAGAGGTAGATTTTTTTTTTTTAAAAGTTCTTTAGGTGAGACTTTTTGGGGGGGGCTAATAAAAACAGTATTGAGACGTTGTATTGTTTGTACGAGATGTGTGCGATATACACATCAAATTGGAGGAAGTGATTTAATTGGTACTTCTAATCGAGGAAATGCTTCTGAAATTGGTATGTTTAAAGAAAGTCTATTAAAAACTGAAACTTCAGGTGGGGTTATAGAGTTATGCCCAGTTTTTTGGATAAATCAAAGTTTAAATTAAAAGATTATGTTTTTATTGAAAGAATATTATCCCGTATTAATTTTTTTATGTTTTAGTATTGTTTTAGCTGCAATTATCTTTGGAGCTTCTTATTTTTTAGCTGTTTCTGATGCAGATACTGAAAAATTATCTTCTTATGAGTGTGGATTTGATCCTTATGAGGATGCTCGTAATGCTTTTGATGTACGCTTTTATCTTGTTGCAATTCTTTTTCTTCTTTTTGATATAGAAACGATTTTTCTTTTTCCTTGGGTAAGCTCTTTAAGCCAATTACCTGCTGTAGGTTATTGGTCTATGTTAGATTTTCTTTTTGAGTTAGTTGTTGGGTTTGTTTATGCTTGGCAAATTGGTAGTTTAGATTGGGAATGAAAAGTTTAGATTATAAACGTCGTCAATTTTTTGCTTTATATGAAGCAAAGCGAAAGGCTCTTCAAGCTGTTGCAACTAATCAAAAATTAGAGGTATCATTGCGTTGGTGGGCTCAATTAGAAAAATCTAAATTGCCTAGACAAAGTAGTTTAAGTAGGGTTCATAATCATTGTGTAGAAACCAACCGTTCACGTGCTGTTATAGGATTTTTAAAAATATCTAGATTAGAGTTTCGCCGCTTAGTCTCCAGGGGGTCTTTGCAGGCTTTTAGAAAAGCTTGTTGGTAATTTTATAAAAGGTGTGTCTAAACAATGTTACCGACAATATAAGGGTTAGAACAAAAAACATTCTAAACAATGCTACCGATAATATCAAGGATGAAAAAAAGAAGAATTATAACTTTTTTTTCCGTTTTAATAGAATGCCTCAATTTGATACAATGACTTTTTTTAACCAAGTTTTTTGGTTAATTTCGATAATTTTTACTTTTTACGTTATAATTGTACGTTATATGCTTCCTAGTTTGGCCTTTAGTTTAAAATCTCGATCAAAGAATCAAAGACTTACTATATCAGCGAATTCAAAATAAGTATTATTTTGATATAAATATAAAGTATTAAAGTACTTTATGTAATGGAAGTGTGGCTGAGTGGTTTAAAGCGCTGGTTTGCTAAATCAATGTATATTCTGATGTACCGTGGGTTCAAATCCTACTTCTTCCATCTTCATTTTTTTTTGGGAAATATATTATTGTTAAGGTAGAACAATATTCATCATTACTACCTTTATTTGGTAGCCATATCGGTTTATGTACAAGAAAAAAGGAGTTAGTTTATTAGGTTCTTTTTACAAATGTTAAATTTAAACCTTTTTGCTTATCTGTTATTTGGGTTTTATTCTAACTGAGTAGGAGTCTTTTTTTGTGGTCTAACTTTTGTGGCTTTCTCTTATTGTTTGTCTTCACTAAACCTTTAAATAAGCCTCATTAAGGCTCTTAAAACCTTAAAAGGTATATTTATACTTGAAGACTCTAAACCCCCCCTTAAAAAGCCTCTAAGAGAGGTTTGGTGTAGCTTTAATAATAATACAACAAAAGGTAAGATATGGTGGAGAAAAAGTTTTTTTAGTCTAATGAATAGCTTAGGCTATTGCTTTATATACCAACAATTATTTTGTTATGGATAAGTGGTCGAGTGGCTTATGGCGCTAGTTTTGAAAACTGGAGTAGCTTATTGTTACCGTGGGTTCAAATCCTACCTTATCCTTTATTTTTAATGAAAGAATTAAAAAATAAAAAAAAAGGCAGTGTCCTTTCGGATAATTTTTATATTTTTACCCTTATTAACCATATTAAGGGGGTGTGTCTAAACAATGTTAGCGACAATAGGAAGGTTAGAACAAAAAACATTCTAAACAATGCTACCGATAATATAAGGGGTAGAACAAAAAACATTCTAAAACAATGTTACCGACAATATCAAGATCAAGAATGACTAAAAATCTAATAATGAAATTGACCGAATGGGGAGCAACCTCCATGACTAAACTTATAGATTGGACATCAAATTCCCTTATGATGGTGGAGCACTTAATAGGCTGTTGGATGATGAAATTTCCAAAATCCGCAGTAAATTTCCTCATAAGCTTGACTGACGCAATCTCGTGTATTTTGACTAAGGGTTTCGGTTACAAGAATATGCATGGTATCTCTGCTCTTCTATTGTCTCTCGTTGTATGTGTTACTTTTATTAATATTCTAGATAATCTAGATGTTTTAATCAATGGAACCCAACTTTCTAACGCTTTGGATGTACCTCCTTTTGATGTATCTAAAGTCAACGAAATTGAAGAGCCAGAGCGTTTACGACTTGTACGAGATAGTTTGGAAGGTTATGACGATAAACTAAAAACCGAAAGTTCAAATAACATTGGATTGTATGTTTTTGGTTTTATGGCCTTTTCTGCTATTACGTATACAGTTGCGGCTTTGTTAAGTCGTTGAGTTACTAGGGTAAAGTTTGTTTGCATCTAATTTAGGTTATTTATTAAGGGGGTGTGTCTAAAAAATGTTACCGACAATATAAGGTTTAGAAAAAAAGGAATGATAAAAAAAATATATATCTATATCTGCGAAATTTTCGTAAGTTCATACAACAAGAGTGGTTTAAAAATTTGGTCATCTTTACTATCTTTATCAGGGGATCATATTTTTTTTACAGTAAATAAAGTGGGGAAATTAATAACTAAATTGACAAATGAATTCGCCCTTCTTTTATCTGTGTACTTATCAATGGAAGAGGAAGAAGCGCGTGAATTAGCTGGTGTTTTATTGTATTACGCTTTTGCTTTTTTTTTTTGTATTATTGCCCAACATTGTGAGGCATTTGTAGACGCAGCAGAAGAAGCTAAGGAATTAGATGCTGCAATTAAAGAAGCAGTAGCAAAGCTTGGTCTGGCTGTACCTAATGAAGTCCCAGAGACTTTACCCGATAGTGGGGAAAATTCGCAAGAGAAATCTGGTAAAAGAGAAACTGTGCTTAAAATAGTAATTGTTGTTGGTTATGTGGCCTTTATGGCTATTATAGCCATATATGCGACCCCTAGTGAAATTTAATATAAATTGTTACCGTGGGTTCAAATGCTACCTTATCCTTTAAAGATGAAAGATTCTCTTAATTCAAAACTAGTAGGCAATGTCCTATCGGATAGTAGTTTTATATACCACCAATTATTTTGTTATGATTCGCAGCAACATATAAAGTATAAAAATTTTGATATTTTTAACCATGCTGTTTGGACAGGCAAACGTCCTGACAAACAAACAGAAATATTTTCCTTTATTAACCGGGTTAAAAAGGTGTGTCTAAACAATGTTACCGACAATATAAGGGTAAATAAATATACAAACTATGGAAAATTTTAAAAAAAATTTATATATCTGTGAAATTTGGGTAAGTTCAAACAACAAAAATAGTTTAAAACTTTGGTCATCATTACTACCTTTATCAGGTGATCATACAGGTTTATGTACAGAAATAAAACGATTTACTTTATTACGTTCTCCCTTAGGAAATAAAACTTCTAAAGATCAATTTGAAAGGCGAGAGTGTAGAAGTTATTTTGTTTTAGAGTCGAAAGATCCTTTTAAGTTATTATCATTATTAAGTATTTTAAAGTATTCAGCAAATGTTAAACTTAAAATTATATTTAAAACCCCCGTACCTCAATTTAATAAGTTATGGTTAACGTTTTGTTATTTTTAAAATTTTTTTTATATGTAAAGCATAGAAGGATAAAATCTTTTTTCTTCTTGCTTTTATTTATAATTACTGCATGTATGCGTTTTAACAATCCTGTACTACCTTTACCTTATTCTTCAAAAAAGGTAATAAGACCTTTAAAAGATTATCCTAAAACAAATTTTTTTCTTTTTTATATTATGGAGGAAAGTTCAGAAAATTTTTTAATTCCTTGTGTAGAAACTAATTTAAAAATAGATATATATCATTCTTTGAATGCTATATGTCATGTTATCCATACCTCAGGTTATGCTAGTATGGCTATAGGGGAGGAACTTAGGGTTTTAAATAGGATAAAAATTGAAATTTCAACAATAAATAAAGTATCAAAAAAAAAGGTTATTTATAAAATGGAATTAGATCATATTTTATCTCAAGAGGAGTTTCTAAAATATGATTATCTTGATTATACTAAAAAGTATAAACAAAGTTCTCCTCTTTTGCCTGTAAAAGAGCTTAGAACTTTAAAGGTTTATCATCCTTTAAAAAAGATGTTTACCAGAATAGCAGATTCCAATATAAATATAGTATCTATCAGAATTTACTATAAGGAAACTTTAGATCTTATGAAGACACTACAGCGGCATAGCTCGTTAAAAGATGATCAGAACTCTATAAAATAAAATGAGGAACTTTTTAAAATTTTTTATACCCTGGTATCTTACGTATTTATTTGTGATGGTTGTTATTCTTCATGTGGATTCTGAAATTATGCAATATTTGTTAGAAAATACTTCTTACCTTGACGGCTTTCAAAAAGATCTAGGGGAATATAATAGGCAGCTAGAGGAAATCTCCAGATTATCTAAAACCCCCTCGGTAATTACTGGGCCTAGTAAACAAGTATCAGAGAATTTACAAGAGGTACCACAACGGGAGCCTCTAATGGTAATGCGTACTCTGATTGTAATTGCTATTTCGTCAGCTGTGGCAATTTATTTTCACAGATAATGGATAAAAGATCTCTGTGAAGAAATACCAATTAAACGAAAGATAATAGGGTTTTTTTGCGTGTACAGGATGTAATTAGGTCTTGCACGGTTACTACAATATTATTTTATAATAAATTTATCATATCTTACCTTTTGTTGTATTATTATTATTAAAGCTACACCAAACCTCTCTTAGAGGCGTTTTAAGGGGGGTTGTAGAGTCTTCAAGTATAAATATACCTTTTAAGGTTTTAAGAGGCTTATTTAAGGGTGTGCAAAACTAGCAAATTTTTCAGCTGTTGCTGAAAATACCACAGTTCAACAGTTCAACTAAATCTCGCGATAGCTTCCTCAAGATAATCCTTTCTGGTACTTGTCTGGCTCTTTTAGTTGTTCTGTGTAAAAATTCTTACGGGTTTATAATAGTAAATTATAGAAAATACAATAAAATAATTTTCTATTATAATTACAATATTAAATCAAATTGAGTTTGATCCTGGCTCAGAGTGAAGGCTATAAGTCTGCTTTAATACATGCTAGTCGAATGGTTAAGACCATGGCGTACGGGTGAGTAATAGGCTAATATCTAGTTTCAACTTCGGAATAATTCTATCTCTGAGGAGAGAAGGCAACAGAAAAATACTGAATAAATAAAAGGTACGCCGGTTGAAGATGAGTAGGCCCAGTATTAGGTAGTTGGTAGGGTAAAGCTTACCAAGCCAATGATGCTTAGTTGGTCTGAGAGGACGATCAACCACACTGGGACTGAGACAAGGCCCAGGTTTCATTTGAAGGCAGCAGTAGGGAATATTGCACAATGGGCGAAAGCTTGATGCAGCAAGACTTGGTGAGGGATTGAAGGCTCAGGTTGTAAACCTCTTTTTTAATTGAGGATAATGACAGTAAATTAAGAATAAGTCCCGGCTAACTTCGTGCCAGCAGTCGCGGTAATACGAAGGGGGCAAGCCTTATTCGTCATAACTGGGCGTAAAGGGCCCGTAGGCGGTTTTCTGAAAAGTTATTTGTTAAATACTGTAGCTTAACTATAGAAAGGCATTTAAAACAGGAAAACTTGAGTCTGACAGAGGGAAATGGAATTTTTCAATTAGGGTTAAGCTCCTGAGAAGTGAAAGAGAACATCAGCAGCGAAGGCGATTTCTTTGTTCAGTACTGACGCTGAGGGGCGAAGGCGTAGGTAGCGAACAGGATTAGAGACCCTGGTAGTCTACGCTGTCAACGATGAGTGCTAATTTTTAGAAGTCTAGAAAATTATAGCTAAGGCATTAAGCACTCCGCCTGAGGAGTACGAGCGCAAGCTTAAAAATCAAAGGAATTGGCGGGGGTCCAAACAAGTGGTGGAGCATGTGGTTTAATGCGATAATACGCGCGTAACCTTACCAGTTCTAGTAAATCTGTCATTTTTACGGAGACGTAATAAATTTTGGGATTTTCAGGTGTTGCATGGCTGTCGTCAGCTCGTGTCGTGAGATGTACGGTTAATTCCTGTAACTGAGCGTAACCCCTATTTATTTTATGTTTTTAGTTTCTGTTTCTATCAAAGAATAAACTGAATAAAGACTGCCCACGTCGAGTGGGAGGAAGGTGGGGATGAGGTCAAGTCTTCATGGCCCTTATGAACTGGGCTACACACGTGCTACAATGGAAAGGACAATAAGTTGCAATGGAGTAATTCAAAGCCAATCTTAAAACCTTTTCTTAGTTCGGATTGGGGGCTGCAACTCGCCCTCATGAAGCTGGAATCACTAGTAATCGCGAATCAGGACGTCGCGGTGAATATGTCACTGGGCCTTGCACACACCGCCCGTCACGTCCTGGGAGTTGACTTGGCCAGAAGATTTTGGAATAAACTTTTTAAATTTAATTCTATACATAAATTTCAAATTTATGGTAAAAAGAAGATATTCTTTTAAGCTTAAATAAAAAAAGAAGTTCTTTTTGAAGGACAGGTAAGCAACTGGGATGAAGTCGTAACAAGGTAGTTGTAGGGGAACCTGCGGCTGGAAAAATAATAAAGAGGCTCGCCTCTGTATCTAGATCTATACCCGAACTCTTATCGAACTCGAGCGTCCTTATCTAGAAGGCCACACATACTAGTTTTTGCTGGGAACCATGGCTTTTATATTTTTGATTTATTATAGGTTTATAAATGCTCTGGCAAATCTTTCTTTCAATTGGTAGGTATTGTGTAGTTTTTTATATTGGGTGTCGTTATAGGGGCTGCTTTATTTTGAAGAAGTTTTAAACTGTTTAAAAGGTTTTATTTTAGGTGCGTTATAGAGCAGTTTGGTTAGCTCATCAGGCTCATGCCCTGAAGGTCGTAGGTTCAAATCCTACTGGCGCTAATATCTTATAGGTAAGAAATTACTTATGAATATCAAACTAAATTTGAGGAGAAGTTTGATTTATACTGTTCATACTTTTTTAGTGATGGTAATAGTTGTTAAAGGTGTAACATTAATTATGGCAATTGTGTACCCGCCTATTTTCGGGATACATGGCGTGTTACAGAAGTTTTTAAGGTAACCTCTCGTAATGGGGTTATTCTGGAAAGAAAATTGGTTGACTCTTACGTTAACAGGAAACTGTTATCTAGTCTTATCAAGTATTCCTGTGGACGAGCACGGGTTGTGGACGAGAATGGGTCGCCATTATTGTATTACTAGAATCGTTGTTCATTAAATGGCCTTAAAAAAAAATAAGTTTAATAAAAAACTTAAACATTTTACTATTAATTTTGGTCCACAGCATCCGGCAGCTCATGGAGTTTTAAGACTTATTTTAGAACTTAATGGTGAGGTTGTCCAGCGTGCAGATCCTCATATTGGGTTACTTCATAGGGGTACTGAAAAGTTAATTGAAGGTAAAACTTATTTTCAAGCTTTACCTTATTTTGATAGATTAGATTATGTTTCAATGATGTGTCAAGAGCACACTTATTGTTTAGCTGTTGAAAATTTATTACAAATATCTATACCTAAGCGTGCCCAATATATTAGAGTTCTTTTTGCAGAAATAACAAGACTTTTGAACCATTTATTAGCAGTGGGTTGTCATGCTATGGATGTTGGGGCAATGACTCCTTTTTTGTGGGCGTTTGAAGAAAGAGAAAAATTAATGGAATTTTATGAAAGGGTTAGTGGTGCTCGTATGCATGCTAGTTATTTTCGTCCAGGAGGCGTTAGCCAAGATATAAGTCTTGGGCTTTTAGATGATATTTTTGCTTTCGTTCTTCAATTTGGACAACGTCTTGATGAAATTGAAGAAATGTTAACAGATAATAGAATTTGGCAAGAAAGATTAGTGGATATTGGGGTTGTAAGTGCTCAAGAAGCTATTGATTGGGGATTTTCTGGCGTTATGCTAAGAGGTTCGGGTGTTCGTTGGGATTTGCGTAAAAATGAACCTTATGAGATTTATTCTGAGTTAAATTTTGAGGGGGTAGTTGGTAAAACAGGGGATTGCTATGACCGTTATTTAGCAAGAGTAGAAGAAATGAGACAATCTTTAAGCATAATTTATCAGTGTCTAAATAAAATGCCAAAAGGGGTTATAAAAGTGGATGATGCTAAAATTAGCCCACCTTCTCGTACGGAAGTTAAACAAAATATGGAATCTTTAATTCATCATTTTAAATTATATACTGAAGGAGTGCATGTGCCTGCTGGTGAAACTTATACTGCAACTGAAGCACCAAAAGGTGAGTTTGGTGTTTATTTAGTTTCTGGTGGAAGTAATAGACCTTACCGTTGTAAAATTAAGGCTCCTGGTTTTGCACATCTTCAAGGACTTAAATTTATGGCTAAACAACACATGTTAGCTGATGTTGTTACTATTATAGGGACTCAAGATATTGTTTTTGGTGAAGTAGATCGTTAATATACCCATTTGTGTTTGATTGTTCAATGCGGGAGGTGACGCAGTGGTAGCGTGTTCGCTTTGGGAGCGAAAAGTCATAGGTTCAAATCCTATTCTCTTGATTTAATTATTAACAAAGTTTATATCCCCTAAAAGGTAAATGGGTAAAAAATTA